ATATACATATAGTTAGTTATATACATATATTAGTTCAGTCAACTCAAGAGTTGACCGATGAATCTATTGATTCAAAAGCGTGGGATGGGTAAATGTCACAGATGATTAATTGATTTCTTACTTATGTTACTCTATTTTTATTAGTATCGTCTATAATAATTGATGAATCAAATATTTTCAATTGAATTTATCCTTTCAATTGGTTGGTATTTTTGTTTATCCTCGTATCTTTCAAAAATTGAAACTTAGGGAAGTGCTTTAGAAACATATGTATAAAAAGAACATATTTCATTTAGCCTTTTCATGCCTACTATAACTAGTTATTTCGGTTTTCTACTAGCATCTTTGACTATAACCTCAGCTCTATTTATTGGTCTGAGCAAGATACGACTTATTTGAAATTAATTTAATGAACAATTTATAAAAAAATCTTTCTATGGTAGTTCATATATTCTCCAGTCCCTTACCAATTCTTGGTCATTGAGATGTATAGTCAATACAGATTAATATTTAAGGATAAATATTACCTTTCCCTTCCCCCTTTCAAACAAATTGAAATGATTGAAGTTTTTCTATTTGGAATCGTCTTAGGTCTAATTCCTATTACTTTGGCTGGATTATTCGTAACTGCTTATTTACAATACAGACGTGGTGATCAGTTGGATCTTTGATTAATTAACATCTCGTTTTTTATTGACCTCCTACTTCCTTTAATCCGCGGGAGGTCAAAATTACACTAAAATAATTGAGCAGCAACCTAAATTTGACCTCCCGCGATTAACAAGAACACAGAATCACGCCCTGTAGGATTTGAACCTACGACATCGGGTTTTGGAGACCCACGTTCTACCGAACTGAACTAAGAGCGCTTTATTATCACAATAAATATTTTGTAACCCCAATTTATCTTGCATATATATATACTATAAAACATATATATATACTATAAAAAATAAAAATTAAATATTTATTTAATTATGTATTGTATGTACAATTTTATTAATTGATCTCAATTGATCCCTCGTTACTGCTCAGAAGATAAGTAATAGGTAGGGATGACAGGATTTGAACCCGTGACATTTTGTACCCAAAACAAACGCGCTACCAAACTGCGCTACATCCCTTTCAATTGGTCTACAGTGTCATTGTAGAGAATCCCTGTCTTGTTTTCCACATCTTTATTTCCTACATTGATATACACAAACTATCTTATCATTTCTTCCTTCTTCCTTTTGGTCTCATATATCATATAACAAACATATAATATGGTAAAAGACTTATATAAAGTATGAAATAAATATGAAATCTACCACAAAAAATTAATATTTTTTAGGAATTTAAGGCGGAAATGGACGTATTTTTTTCTTTTAATAAATATAAATTTTGTACATTTCAATTTGAATTAGGAACGCCGCGTACAAGTGGTAAGTCATTAACTACATATACACATCCGGTCATATATGTATTACCATTATGTATTACAAATTACAATAAAATTACAATAACGAATACAGAAAGAGGAGTTTTTAAAATGCGAGATCTAAAAACATATCTCTCCGTGGCACCGGTAGTAAGTACTCTATGGTTCGGGTCTTTAGCAGGTTTATTGATAGAGATCAATCGTTTTTTTCCGGATGCGTTGATATTCCCCTTTTTTTCATTCTAGCTATTGATATGGGAAGGGGAAGAAGATTAGAGATACAATCAAATATCTGTAACTAATCCCTACCCCTCCCTTCTTTTTTTCTTTGTTTTTTCTTTGTTTTTTCTTTTTTTACTTATTCTTTCTAAAAAGAAAAAACAAAGAAAAAGCGGTTTCACCCTCAGTGAAACTATGAACTCGGGCTCAGGCTCAAATTAAATTAATAATAGAATGGAAATGCGGTGGTTGGGGCAACAATATCATACAAGATACTTAACTGAAAATGAAATACTGTACGGCAATTTAAAATTATAAATATAGTTAGAAATCATTATATTACTTATTATTTATTACTATATTGATATTGATTGCAACAAAATATTTCTTTCATAATTTGATTTCGAGTTACCTGCTTCTATTTTTGTGTCCTTTCTTCTTCCTTGCTTCGGGTCGGAAAATTAAAGAATTGAGTGAATCAAAAACCAAAGGAGGTTCATGGCTAAGGGTAAAGATGTCCGAGTAACGGTTATTTTGGAATGTACCAGTTGTGTTCGAAATCGTGTTAATAAGGAATCAATGGGCATTTCCAGATATATTACTCAAAAGAATCGACACAATACGCCTAGTCGATTGGAATTGAGAAAATTCTGTCCCTGTTGTTACAAACATACGATTCATGGGGAGATAAAGAAATAGATCGAACCGATCGCTCGTGTGTCAGTCTTCCAAGGAAGATGAAAAATTACATATTATATATAACAATATATATAATTTATTTAAATTTTTAAAAATTTATTTAAATAGAAAAAAATAAATAGAAATTAAATAGAAAAAAATAAATAGAAACAAACCAAATCCTATTTCGATCGGATCAAAGATGATGTAGAATTAAGAAATAGGATTGGGATTTTCAGGATAAGGAATAAACAAACCATGGATAAATCCAAGCGAATCTTTCTTAAATCTAAGCGATCTTTTCGTAGGCGTTTGCCTCCGATCCAATCGGGGGATCGAATTGATTATAGAAACATGAGTTTAATTAGTCGATTTATTAGCGAACAAGGAAAAATATTATCTAGACGGGTGAATAGATTGACCTTAAAACAACAACGATTAATTACTATTGCTATAAAACAAGCTCGTATTTTATCTCCGTTACCTTTTCTTAATAATGAGAAACAATTTGAAAGAAGCGAGTCAACCGCTAGAGCTGCTGGTCTTAGAACCAGAAAAAAAATAGGTTGACTCTTCAATTGAATTGAATCAAAATAAAATTCCAATCCAAACTCAAATGCGGATTGACGTTTTTTTTTGTTCGAAAAATCGTAAAATCGAAATGTCCTGTCGTAAGAAAAAAAATGGGAGAAGAGGAATAAATATTTTTTATTTAACGTCTTTCTTCATTTTGATGACTTTATCATATTTTATCATACTAATTTCTACTCTACCTTCCCAGAGTTCATTCTCCAGGGAACTCCATTTAAACTATTCCAAAGGATTCCTTCCAATCTCTTTATTTTATGATCTCATTGGAAATCATATAAAGACAACTCTTATTTAATATAGCTATTTGTGCAAGTATTTTACGATTAAGAAGTAACTGTCTCTTGTACAGATTGTGTATAAATTTACTATAACTGAAGTATACTTTATTCTCGCGAATTACTGCATTTATCCGAGTGATCCACAACCGACGAAAATCTCTCTTTTGTCTACCTCTATCCCGATGAGCCGAAACCAAAGCTCTTATTTTCTGTTGAGTAATAGTACGAGTAAGTCTTGAATGAGCCCCTCGAAAGGTTGATGCAAATAAACGAATTTTTGTTCTACGTCTTCGAGCTATATACCCTCGTTTAATTCTGGTCATTGAATAAATGAAACTTTGATGAATAACTAATCGATTTCCTTTCTTTCAGTTATTCCCTTCCCGTATCCTAGTCTATTAATAACAAAACGGATTCTTCCAATGTATAAAATTTAAATTCCAATGGCTTTTGCTACTATAACCTTCCCGACCACGATTTTTTTTTTTTTTTTTTCTAGGTGAAATGCCTAGAAAAAATTGTATTGATATTAGGTATCAAAAACACATAAAACATAAAAGTAGTAAATAGAAATGGATATAGTGGGTTCCATCGTTTCTATGGTTACTTCTTAAACGGTGAGGTCCTCTCTATACACCGGAGCCCTTCTTTCATTTAATCAATGTTATTGTTAACTTGTACAGTTCACACTCTTTGGCTCTACCCATAATTATCCAGTACGAGGTCTTTCACAATGAGATCTACTTATACAGTAACGGTATTTAATTATGAAGATTAGCTGAGTAGCTGACCCTGTTAGTCCGTTCTTGCAAGAGTAAGGCATAATTTTTCTGCTTTTTAAAATAGTATTTCCCCTGCTTAATGGATATCATTTGCTATCAATGGAGAATTCTTTCTCATCTTAAATTTAAAACGGAGTTGATTGGATTTGCACCAACGGAAACCATACATTTGATACCACAATAGAAGGATAGATCTTTTTGATTTTTAGATATTGAATGGAGTTCTTCCATTCTAGTCTATTCACTGGTACTGATCGTTGATACTGGATCAATTGTTTTCTTTCTTTTGTCCTAGCCCATGATCTGAACGAGTCGCACATACACCCTAGTACATGTTCCTCGTCGCTGAGGACATCCCCCAAGAGCGGGGGATTTCGTGACATTTCTGATTGGCTGTCTTGTGTTTCTAATAAGTTGTTTAATAGTTGGCATATTGAATCATATACATAATGGGCTGGTTTAGATCGATCTTAACCGGATGATTATGAATTATTTTTTTTCTATATTAATTATTTTATTTCTATATTAATAGATTAATGAATAGAATATTAAATCCGGTAAGAAGATAAAATCTCAAATCACCAATTCGTCTGAAATTTTTGTTATTTTTTCTTTTTTATTCAGTCGCTACAAGATCAACAATTCCATGAGCTTGGGCTTCTGTTGCTGACATAAAAACATCTCTTTCCATATCTTCGGATACAACCCATAAGGGTTTGCCTGTCCTTTGTACATAAACCCTTGTGACGGTTTCGCGCAGCTTCAAAAGTTCTTCCGCTTCCAAGATAAATTCTCCCGTCTGTGCCTCATAAAAAGAACTAGCAGGTTGATGGATCATTACCCTGATGATATAACATAATAAATGTTTATTCTATCTCGCATGATGATAAGGTGAAGAGATAAAGAATAATAAAATATATAATTGAACAACCGTACAGGCATCTTTTACGCATTGCATACGGCTCTATAATGGAATTCGTTTTTACCTTACTTAAATATCAAATAAATTAAATATAGGGTCTATCAGACTCG